TTGCATTTTTCATTTTTATAGGAATCAGAGAATGACTTATAACTTGACTCAATAGAACTTATTTATCCAGAAACTTAACTTATTAACTAATTCATTTTCATTGCAGAACTTATCGATTGTCTTGAATTACAATAAAAAGTATTTAGAAAGACTATTCAAGATTTTACTTTACATAAAATTATCTTTACATCTTTACATAAAATAAAATTAAACGAATCAATTTCGAAAATCTTTGAATTTGAAATTTTTGAATTATTATTTTTTTAATTATGGATAGATTAACTACATTGATGAATAAAAAATAAATGACTCAAGTTTTGTTCTTTTTTTTATTATTAAAAAAAATATATATAAAAGATTGGGTTTTTTCAACTTTTCGATCTATTTTTTGATTTATGGTATGTATAAAAAAGTCGGTAGATAAGTGGACTGCGACAACAATATACAAGAGAGGGATAAAAGCGAAAAACTTTATTTTACTTTCTTTTTTTTTATATAATAGTATTTTATACAATAGAACTAACAAAATTATATCATAATGCTTTAACCTTTGAACATTTTTTGCTAGTCTCACATCTATATTTCTTTTTTATGATTCTAAATAGATATAGAATCTAAATAAACAATCTAGAAAATATATAAGAATCAAAAAAGGGGGGGTCCTTTTAAACAATAGATGTCTTTCACATCCAATCGTAGCACTCACTTTTTTTTGAATGGCAGTTCCAAAAAAACGTACTTCTATATCAAAAAAACGTATTCGTAAAAACGTGTGGAAGAAGAAGGGCTATTGGACAGCATTGAAAGCTTTGTCATTAGCGAAATCTATTTCTACCGGTAAATCCGAAAGTTTTTTTGTACAACAAATAAAAAACAAAACGTTGGAATAATTTGAATTGTCTTAACTAGAAAAAAGACAAGATAGAAGGATTCACTATATATACTTTTCCGGGATGGGGATTCTTTTTTTCCCCATCACCCCATTTTTTGTTTGTTACAATTTTTTTTATAATTTTAGAATTCAAAATATAGATAATTGGGTGGGACTATAGCTGAAGATATATAAATAGGTTGAATAGATTTATTCTTTAGTTATTTTATTTAATATTTTCAATTGAAAAAAAAAAATAGTAATAATAATTAGTATAATAATTTAGTAAGTATATATATACATATATATATATATATAATATAGATAAGTATATAATATATGGATCCACTCTATATTTATAAATATAGTTAAGCAAAATGAATGGGGTATTGCAACTAAAACGAATCGATTAAGCTTCAATTTTTTAACTTTATAAATCATTATTTTTCTCAATTACTATAATATACTTCTCTTGCTTTCAATCCAATTAAGAAAAATAACTTTTTCAATTTAGTGGAAAAGAATCTGTGAATTTTAACTTAGGTTATTGTTATCCAATTTGCATAGAAAGATGAATCAAGGCATAATAATTCTAAATTCAAAAAATTTTGTATGGTACAATTAATTACGAGAAACCCTTTTTTTCTATAATATGTCCAAGAATACTTAGTTCATTCTTAAAGACAAATTCATAACGGAAAATCCTAATGATTACTACAAAACTATACAAATTACATAAATCTTTTGGTTAAATATCGTGCCGAAAATTTGATCCGTAAAAAAAATCCTATTTTTTCTTCATTCAATCGATAAGCATTTTTTTATATGATTTTTATGAACCTAGAAAAATTGAGAGATTGAGATAAATCATTAACAAAGGAACTGAAAAAAGTAAAGAACTCTTTTTTCATTTCTATGAATCAAATGAAGTCACAAGTATTTAGTTACACGAGTTTTTAGGAGAATCTAAACTACAACCTTTCTGTTGTTGCTTTAGAAACTCGAAATAATTAAATAAAACAAAATAAAACAAACGAAAATAAGGAGTCTTTTCTCAACCTGTTTTTTTATTACAAATCCATTACTTATTTTTTTTTATTCTATTTTTATTATTATTTAAACGAAGTTTTATTCATCAATTTCAATACTCACTAAAAAATATTGCATTGAGTGGACCCCTTTAATCTCGACCATTGAGTAAAATTCGGTTATTATAATTTCGAGCAAGCCGCCATGGTGGAATTGGTAGACACGCTGCTCTTAGGAAGCAGTGCTAGAGCATCTCGGTTCGAGTCCGAGTGGCGGCATTGTGTCTTCTATATCTTCTAAAAGAGATACAATAAGCCCTATAATGAATTAAATTCCTTGTTTTGATTCCCTATAATGAATCAATAAATTCTTGCTTTTTTTTTTTTCAAAAAATTTTATGATTTTTTCAACTTTAGAACATATATTAACTCATATATCCTTTTCGGTCGTTTCAGTCGTAATTACAATTCATTTTTTAACCTTATTAGCCAATGAAGTCGTAGGACTATATGATTCATCAGAAAAGGGAACAATAGCTACTTTTGTCTGTATAACAGGATTATTAATTACTCGTTGGATTTATTCGGGACATTTCCCATTAAGTGATTTATATGAATCATTAATCTTTCTTTCATGGAGTTTCTCCGTTATTCATATGGCTTCCTCTTTTAAAAAGCATAAAAATGATTTAAGCGCAATAACCGCGCCAAGTGCTATTTTTACTCAAGGCTTTGCTACTTCGGGCCTTTTAACAAAAATGCATCAATCCGCAACATTAGTACCAGCTCTTCAATCTCGATGGTTAATGATGCACGTAAGTATGATGGTATTAGGCTATGCAGCTCTTTTATGTGGATCATTATTATCAGTAGCTCTTCTAGTCATTACATTTCGAAAAGTCATAAAGATTTTTGGTAAAAAAACAAATTTATTAAATGAATCGTTTTCCTGTGACAAAATTCAATACATGAATGAAAGTAGCAATGTTTTCCTAAAGACGTATTCTCTTTCTTCTCACGATTATTACAGATATCAATTGACTCAACAATTGGATCGTTGGAGTTATTGGATTATTAGGCTTGGATTTATCTTTTTAACAATAGGGATTCTTTCTGGAGCAGTCTGGGCTAATGAGTCTTGGGGGTCATATTGGAGTTGGGACCCAAAGGAAACTTGGGCTTTTATTACTTGGACCATATTCGCAATTTATTTACATACTCGAACAAATAAAAATTTCGAAGGTGTAAATTCCGCAATTGTGGCTTCTACAGGCTTTCTTATAATTTGGATATGTTACTTTGGGGTTAATCTATTAGGAATTGGTTTACATAGTTATGGTTCATTTACATTAACATCTAATTGAATAAAAAAAGACTAACAAAAAGCACAGCGTATATCTAAGAATAATCCGTCAAGAACCTTTTGAATCAAATAGTAGAGCGATTCAAAAGGTTCTCACAAAGGCCAAAGATGTCTGATTAAAATTCAAATTTATTTTACTTTTTTTGATTCAACTTCAATTTAATAGAAGAAAAAAGACTTCGCCTTTTTTCACAATTGTACAACGAACCTTTTTACGAATAATAGGATGCTTTTTTTTATTTTCTTAATGAATACTACCTATAAAAAAAATTCGATAGAATAGCTTCGACCCTCTCACCTGATAGTGAGAGAACGAAATCCGGATAAATACCAATACCTATTATGGGTAGAAAGATAGAGATCGAAAGAAATAACTCTCGTGGTCCAGAATCAAAAAAATAGGAGCTTGGAGCATTAAATAACTTATATCCATAGAACATTTGACGTGACATAGATAATGAATAAATAGGAGTTAATATCATTCCAATTGCCATTACAAAAGTAATTAGTATTTTTGGCATTAAAAAGTATTTTTTGCTGGTAATGATTCCAAAAAAGACTATCAATTCCGCAACAAAACCACTCATGCCGGGTAATGCAAGAGAAGCCATCGATAAGATACTAAACATCGTAAATATTTTTGGAATTGGAATAGCCATTCCGCCCATTTCGTCGAGATAAACAAGCCGTATTCTATCATAACTCGTTCCCGCCAATAAAAAAAGCGCAGCGCCAATAAATCCATGAGATATTATTTGTAAAATGGCTCCGTTGAGTCCCGTATCGGTTATTGAACCAATTCCTATAAGTATGAAGCCCATATGAGATACAGAGGAATAGGCTATTCTTTTTTTTAAATTACGTTGCCCAAGAGATGTTGAAGCTGCATAAATTATCTGCATTGTACCTACTATCAGCAACCAAGGGGAAAAGAGAGAATGTGCATGGGGTAATAATTCCATATTGATCCGAACTAATCCATACGCTCCCATTTTTAATAAGATTCCGGCTAGAAGCATACAAGTACTGTAATGTGCCTCCCCGTGGGTGTCTGGTAACCATGTATGTAAGGGTATAATCGGCGATTTGACAGCAAAAGCAATAAGAAACCCAAGATAGAATAGTATTTCCAGTGGTATAGGATATGATTGATTAACTAATGTTTCAAAGTTTAATGTTGGTTCATTAGAACCGTAGAACCCAATACCCAAAACTCCTATTAATAGAAAAATGGAACCTCCTGCAGTATACAAAATAAACTTTGTAGCTGAATACAGGCGTTTCTTTCCCCCCCACATAGATAGAAGGAGATAAACGGGAATTAATTCTAACTCCCACATGATGAAAAAAAGTAAAAGATCCCGAGAGGAAAATGATCCTATTTGACCACTGTACATTGCTAACATTAAGAAATGGAATAATCGGGAATCCCGAGTAACTGGCCAAGCTGCTAAAGTAGCTAAAGTAGTAATAAATCCGGTCAGTAAAACGGGTCCTATGGAAAGTCCATCTATTCCCAATCTCCAGTAAAAATCAAAAAAATTGATCCATTTATAATCTTCCGCCAGCTGGATTAATGGATCGTCCAATTGGAAATGATAACAAAATACATAGGTCATTAGAAGAAGTTCTAAAATGCATATACAAATAGTATACCACCGAATTAACTTATTTCCTCTATGAGGAAGAAAGAAAATGAGGGAACCCGCTGATATGGGTAAAACAACAATTATTGTTAACCAAGGAAAATAATTCATGGTAAAGACAAGATACACTTGGACCAGAAAAACCCGTACTCGAAAAAAAAAAACATAAAGATTCTTTTTTCGAGTACGGGTTTTTTCAGTAAAAAAAAATCAAATGTATTCAAAATGTTTTCAACTGGGGTTTTGGGGAACGTATCAATAAGCTAGACCCATGCTTCGAGTTGTTTCATGCCATAAATAAACTCGAACGCTCAAGAAATCTGTTGGGCAGGCGGATTCACATCTTTTACAACCAACACAGTCTTCTGTTCTTGGAGCAGAAGCAATTTGTTTAGCTTTACATCCATCCCAAGGTATCATTTCTAACACATCGGTGGGGCAAGCTCGAACACATTGAGTACACCCTATACATGTATCATAAATTTTTACTGAATGTGACATGGGGATCTATCAAATTTTGAATGTCATAAAAATTCGATCTAGTAAATGAATCATATATTGAAACACTAGATGAATCAACGATTTACCAGAAATTTTAGAAATTTTCTAATCAATTTCCTTCTAGAGTAACTAATAAAAAAGGTCTAAGATGCTTTGATTGCTTATGGTTTTACAAATATGATCTAGATTCCTTTATTATTTCAATATTTATTCATAATACTATTTATTCAACAACGTGGATTGATTGATACGTGTTGATTTTCTATTACGATAAATTGACGAAACAATAGCCAATCCAATAGCAGCTTCAGCGGCTGCAATAGCTATAACAAAAATTGAAAAAATATCTCCTTTTAATTGGCGATTATCAAAAAAATCAGAAAAGGTTACAAAATTGATATTAACCGCATTCAGTATAAGTTCAAGACACATAAGGGCCCTAACCATATTTCGACTCGTAATCAATCCATAAATACCAATAGAAAATAAATAGGCACTCAAAACAAGTACATGTTCGAGCATCATTGACCAACTCCTTATGAATTTCAATTCATTTCAATATGAACAATAATTCAACAGATTCGATTGACTAGAAATTGAACAAGGACGGAACAAAAGAATATATTCTATTGGAAATAGATCGAATAAAAGAATTTAAAAATAAAGGAATTTTCAAAAATTTCTATTTTAGGTATGAAAAGCCTTTCATTTGATTCCTATATTTCTATAGAATTTATTCAAGGGAAATAAATACGATAACCCAGAAAAATTTGAGTGCTTGCTGCTGTTAGTTATACGGATTTCTATTTATTATTGACGAGCCACAGCAATTGCGCCTATCAAAGCAACTAAAAGAATTATTGAAATGAGTTCAAATGGAAGAAAAAAATCTGTTGATAAATGAATTCCAATTTGTTGACTATTACTTATTAAGTCTTGTTCTATAATTTGGTTTGATTTTGTAGCCCAAATAATACCGTACCATGACGTATCTAAAATAGTAGTAATTAGCGAAACAAGAATACTTGTACAAACCAGTGAAGTGACGCCATCCCCAACGGTCCACAGATTAAAATCGGTGTAATATTCTGAACTATTCATAAACATCACAGCAAATAGGATTAAAACATTTATGGCTCCCACATAAATAAGTAACTGGGCAGCGGCTACAAAATGAGAATTGGAGAGAATATAGAATAAGGATATACAGCTAAGAACCAATCCCAATGAAAAGGCAGAAAAAATTGGGTTGGTAAGTAATACCACTCCCAGGCCCCCTAATATAAGACCCAATCCCAAAAAAACTAAAAGAAAATCATGTATTGGTCCAGGCAAATCCATTATATGGGATAAACAAATTTAAATACTTTTCATGACCTTATTGACTCGACCAGGAATTTTTTTTTATGATCCGCTCGTTCGCCTAATTGAATTTAGGATCCGTTCCGAATTGAATGAAATTCAAATCTATTAGGTGTAAATTGATGTAGGTACAATTTTTGGACAGTTTTTTTTATTCTTTGATTTGATTGGAATTTTTGATCAAACAAAACAAAGAGAAAGGCTTCGTTCTTTTTTTAAGAATTGGAAATTTCTCTTGGCTTTACTTTACTAGAAATAGAATCGGAGGCCTATTTACCTAGTTTTGCTTTGAGGCGAATTCAAAACTGTTCGGATTGTATAATCGTCAATTACTGACATTGGTAAACGTCCCAAAGCAATTTGATTATAATTCAATTCGTGACGGTCGTAAGTAGAAAGTTCATATTCCTCAGTCATTGATAAACAATTTGTTGGACAATACTCAACGCAGTTACCGCAAAATATACAAATTCCAAAATCAATACTGTAATTAAGCAATCGTTTTTTTCGAATATCTGGTTCAAATTTCCAATCAACAACAGGCAGATCTATAGGACATACACGAACACATACTTCACAAGCAATGCATTTATCAAATTCAAAATGGATTCGGCCGCGGAAACGCTCGGATGTGATTAATTTTTCATAAGGATATTGAATAGTTACAGGTAAACGATTTGCATGGGATAAGGTAATCATGAAACCTTGACCAATGTACCTCGCTGCGCGTACTGTTTGGTGACCATAATTCATGAACCCATTTACCATAGGGAACATATCGTAAATTTTTATGAATAAATTTATCTTTGTTTCTTTCGCTTGTTTGAACCAAGTTGTGAGCATCGTATTCTTTTTTTCTTTACAGTGAAAGAAGTTGGAAAGAAGTTGTTAATAATAAATTACCGAGAGAAATAGGTAAAAGAAATTTCCATCCAAGATTTAGTAGTTGGTCCATTCTTAACCGAGGTAAAGTCCATCTTGTTGCGATAGGAATAAACAAGAACAAAAAAGTTTTTGCTAATGTAATAAAGAGACCTATTGTCGTTCTAAAGATCCCATCGACTTTATTTAGCTCCGGAGAAAATATGTACGGAATGGAAATGTTCCAACCGCCCAAGTAAAGAACTGTTACAAATAACGAAGAAAGTAATAGATTTAGATAGGAAGCGACGTAAAATAAACCAAATTTGATACCCGAATATTCGGTTTGATACCCTGCTACTAATTCTTCTTCCGCTTCTGGTAAATCAAAAGGTAATCTCTCACATTCTGCTAGGGAAGAAATTAGAAAAACTATAAACCCTATGGGTTGACGCCACAAATTCCAACCCCAAAACCCATATTTTGACTGCGCCTCAACTATATCAACTGTACTTAAACTATTCGATAATCATAGTCGATAATAACATCACAGTTCTCATCGCTATTCCAAAACCGTACATGAGATTTTCACCTCATACGGCTCCTCGCGGGTCACAAATAAATCTAATGACCGGATCCGCATTATTTGTCTTGGTATTCGTGTAGACTAGATAGAGTCAAAATGGGTCGGAAGGTCAAAAATTAGACCAATGGAATTCCGTCCGCTATACTATAAGAAAATTAAGAAATTAAATAAATATAAAAAAAAAGTGCTTCTGAATTCATCTCGCCCCTTTTTTTTTTTCAATTTTTCTTTGTTGAGTAATAACTTAATTCTTCAATAAAATACTCCTTGTAGAAAACTCAATCAATATTTCAACCCACCGTTTTCGATTACGAAAAAACAAATTAAACGTTTCATTAGTTCATGAATCATGAGATGAATTATATCTCTATACATATATGAAAGAAAAGGTTTTTCTTTTATTTATTTGTTTTTCATTCCTATTCTTCTTTCTGAGAAAATGGGGGCTTAAACTAAAAAAAGGAAAGGATTATTTCGTTCTAGATAGTCATTGCTTTAATCGGTGGATAGGAGCCTACTCTGGATCGGAATCTGGGGAGTACTGCCTGATCATTTCTACTAATTTAAAGCCCCAATGAGTATTCCTTTTATGTTCTGCAGAACTATCCTTTTAGAGAATTTACATAATCTCCATTACTAATCCTTTGTGTATTTTGGTGTTCCTAACCATCCACGCTTTTTTGTTCAATCTTCCGTTTGGCAATATGCATATAGTAATCCATACAAACGATAGTAAAAATTCCATACGGTTTTTTTTAACCCGCTTCAAGCTAGGTTGACTAATCAATCAGTCTTGGGGTAAAGGATTTCTTTCGCTTATGTTTATTTCCACTTATTTCTTGTACATAGGAAATGAGATTCCACTTTTTTTTACTGCGAATTTAGAAGCTGTTTTCTTTCACTCATATATAACTATCTAATTGAATTTATCAACCCATAATAAAAAAAGAGGATATCTATTCTCTTCATTCAACTTATTTTTTAGAACGAAAGAAATAGGGAAAATAAAAATTTCGATTTTAACGAATCACACGTAGAGAGATTGATAAAACGCATAGAGTTAATGGTATTTCATAACTAATCGATTGCGCAGCAGCTCGCAAACCACCTAAAAAAGAATATTTGTTATTTGATCCATATCCTGACATAAGAAGTCCAACAGGAGCAATACTTGAAATGGCAATCCATAAAAAAATACCAATATTGAGATCGGCTAAAACAAGGTGATAGCTAAAAGGAATTACTGAAAAACTTAGTAAAATAGATATGACTGCTATAGATGGTCCAATACTAAATAATCGGGTATTTCCTCTAGAAGGAAAAAGATTCTCTTTGAAAAGCAGTTTTGTCCCATCCGCTAGAGCTTGAAGAATTCCCAAAGGTCCGGCGTATTCAGGACCAGTACGTTGTTGTATTCCTGCAGATATTTCTCGTTCTAACCATACAATTACGAGTACACCTATTGTGATTCCCAATACAAGAGTCAAAATAGGGACAAATATCCATATGATCTCGTAGACCTCTTTTAAAGATCCAAATTTTGAAAAAGAATTGATATCTTGTACGTCCGTTGTATAAATTATCATTTCAACGATCAACTTCTCCCATAATAATATCTATGCTACCTAGTATCGTCATAATATCAGCCAATTTCATTTTTTTAACTAACTGAGGAAGAATTTGCAAATTGATAAAACCCGGCGGGCGAATTTTCCATCTCCAAGGAAAACCGCTTTGATCCCCTATCAGAAAAATTCCCAATTCTCCCTTTGGAGCTTCAACTCTCACATAAAGTTCTTGTTTCGGCAATTCAAATGTAGGAGACGGTTTTTTACTAATGAATCGATATTCAAAATCATTCCATTTTGCAGCCCTTTCTCTATCAAAACATCGGATTTCTAAATTCTCGTAAGGACCCCCCGGAATTCCTTCCAGAGCCTGTTGAATTATTTTTATGGATTCTGTCATTTCACTGATTCGGACTAAATAACGAGCTAAAGAATCTCCTTCTTTTTGCCACTGGATTTCCCAATCAAATTCGTCATAACACTCATAACGATCAACTTTCCGAAGATCCCATTGTATACCAGATGCTCGTAGCATTGGTCCAGATAAACCCCAATTTATTGCTTCTTCTCCACCAATAATGCCTATTCCCTCAACTCGTTCTAAAAAAATAGGATTTCGTGTAATAAGTTTTTGATATTCACCAACCCCTGTTAAAAAATAATCACAAAAATCCAAGCATTTATCTATCCATCCATAAGGTAGATCCGCCGCGACTCCTCCGATACGAAAAAAATTATGCATCATTCTCATACCGGTGGCAGCTTCAAATAGATCATAGATTAACTCCCTTTCTCGGAAAATATAGAAAAAGGGAGTCTGCGCGCCAATATCCGCCATAAAAGGGCCAAGCCATAACAGATGAGAAGCGATACGACTCAACTCCAACATAATCACTCTGATATAGCTGGCTCTTTTAGGTACTTGAATATTTCCCAACTGTTCTGGTCCATTTACGGTTATTGCCTCCGTGAACATAGTAGCTAAGTAATCCCAACGTGTTACATAAGGCAGATATTGTATAATTGTTCGGTTTTCTGCAATTTTTTCCATTCCTCTGTGTAAATAACCTAATATTGGTTCGCAGTCAACAACATCTTCACCATCTAGAGTAATGATAAGACGAAGAACACCGTGCATTGATGGGTGGTGAGGTCCCATATTGACTATCATAAGGTCCTTTTCTGTAACCGGTATATTCATAGGTTTTTCCTCGATTCATTTGTACATGAATTGCTGAAAACGAAAAGAAGTTCATCAAAATTCAAGATCTAAAAAATCAACTAATTCAAAAATTTCAAATTCATTAACGATTTTTTGACTCCCGAATATCCAACTCACTAATTAATTTTTTATAACGCACTTCGCTTTTCTTTGATAAATAAGACAGCAACCGTTGACGTTTTCCCAACATTTTTCGTAGACCTCTCTGAGATAAATAGTCTTTTCTGTGCAATTCCAAATGTGAAGTAAGTCTTCTTATCTTATTGGTGAAATTGACTATTTGAAATTCAACGGACCCCCTGTTTTCTTCGTTTTTCTCTTGAAAAATAACTGAAATGAAGGAATTTTTTTTCATAAAACAAAATCTTCTTCCCCCTCCCCTTTTTTATGTGAATTTTTTTAATCAGTAATAATAATAAGAGGTATTTTGATATATACAAAGACCTTAAGTTCGTTATGAATCTCTTCAATTTATCAAAAAAAAATTAACAAAAAAATGAATCAAATAGAAAAAAAAAATTGATTCATTTTTTTGTTAATTTTTTTTTTGCAAAAGAGAAAGTTTTAGAGTTAAATAAAAACAATAAGAAAAGTCTGTTGATTTATTTATAGATCGAATTGATATGTCTGTCATTAAATTAATATCATGTATTAAAATAGAATGCAAGAAAATTTTTGGGTCCACCTATTTGTTTGCATATTCCCGATATAATAAATATATGGAAAAATAGATGTACTATTAACGACTTTTTAATCGCGGATACATATGTATTCGTAACATACTGAAACGACTGCCATTATTAGTATTAAACCAATAGCGATTCATACAAGCTAAATCCTCTAATCGATAATTGGGCCAAAGAAAGAACTTGAGTTTTTTTAGTTTTTTTTTATCGCTAGCAAGACGGTTACTCTTATTCAAAACCTGACCACAGTTTTTTACATCATTGCAAAATACTGGATTTCTATCCATACTATTTCTACCCCTTGAATTGAAACAAATTAGAATTCGCAATTCTCTACGACCTTTGGGGGATAAAATAGTTTCAGGAACAAACAAATCATAATGATTTTTGTCTCTATTTTCAGCCATTTTTTTCTGTCTTGCAATTAATTCATCAAAATTATTCTTAGTAACAGAGCCTTCTTCGTGGTATATTTGATTGATTTTTTGTTTATTCTTATGAACCAACGAAATACTTATGGTTTGATATAGAATCAAATGTCCATCATTGTTTACAGACAGACGAACTGGTTCGAGAAGAAAAAATCCCCTTTTCATTAATTTAGAAGCATTGAATTTCGCCTCGTTAGGACGGAACAAACAATCCAGACATGTTTCCCCCCTTAGTATGGAGAGTATAGCTGCTTCTGGTACTTGATAGTCCTGACTTTTCACTTTAAGCAGGAAACAATTTTCATAGATACTAGTGTTTACTTTTTCGTCCGCAAAATCATCATACCAACCAAAGTAATAACGCAAAAGACGATCTTTTATGAAATCTTTAAAGTATATTTGTTTTTGAGAGTCTCTTTTTTGAGGGTCAAAAATTCCCTTCTCGTTCTCTCTGTCAAAATCTCGGATCTCCCTTTCAGAATCTAAATTTTCTTTATTGAAAAAAACTCTTTTTCTTGGTTTCGATGTGTTCCTTTTTTTATTATTTTTTTTTCTACTAACGTTTTCGTTTTCAATAACATTTGAAAGAAGGGATTTTTTTGGTATAATCCACGGGTTTTGCTTATATACATCATAAGGGTGCCCAAATTTTGGGAAGAACCAAACCCCAAGATTCCTTATAGGACGACTTAGTATTTCTTCATTCATTCCCATCCAATCAAAAAGAAGGGCTTTTCTCATTTTTTTATTCGGGTCTTTGTTTTGATAAATTGGGAAATAAAAGAGTCTTCTCCTATTTATTTTAGAATAATTTTGATAATTATTAACCTCATTTAGATTATTAATCTCAGGCATAATATTTTTCTTAGTCTTGGTAGAAACCCAGGATTCAATATCGTCCTTATTTTTAAGCCAAATATGAAACCAATCACAATATCTTCTAGATTTTCGGATAGAAAAATTCTCTCTATCGATAATATCATTTTCCCCTAGATAATTAGGGAATAGAAAATTGTGGATAGGGATACCTCCCAGCATATCAAAAAATTTCCCTTTATCCGTGTTGGAATTATAAAAAATCTCTTCGCTATTATTTACTTGTAATGGTGACCCATAAATATATGAGTCCTTTTTATCTTCGTTATCCTCCTTATTAATAGATTTATACGAGAAAAAATTATATCGATAAGGTTTTTGAAAATTCGATTTTTTATATTTTTTATTCATTAATGAGTCTGCGTCAAAATCATTTTCTTTTATGTAATGAATTATTTTTTCTTTTTCATATGAACTCTCTTTCTTTAAATCTTTATTTTGAGCCATACGGTGCTGATTGACGCTATTTCGCCATTTTTCTGGCACTAATTTAAGCCATCTAATATGAGATAAATCGTATTGATAATGAGTCTTTAACCAGTTTTTCCATTCATTCATTCCAGAATGGAAAACATTTTTATGTTTTAATCCGTAATGAAATATTCCTTGTTCTCCAAAATCAAAAAAATTCTTTATTTCATTTTTAAGAAAAATGGATGCTCCTTCATATTGAAGGATAGGCTTGAATTTATACAAGTTAATACCTTGGGTTTGTGATAATTTGTAAAAAACATATGCTTGTGAGAAGGAGGATAAGTCAAAAAAAGTTTTGGATTTCTTATTTCGAATTCTAATATTTAAAAATGAGTTTTTTTTTATACTTGAAATAAAATGAAGTCCTTTTTTATTTGCTTTTTTATTTCTTTCCTGATTTCTTTCATTATTGAAAATGGATTTATCAATAATTTTTTTTTTTATTGATTCGAGAACAAGTTGTGCATTGGTTCTTGTAATATTAATGATACGTAAAAAAAAATCTATGTATAGTCTTTCAATCCAAAATTGTATAAAAAAATCGAATTTACGGATTAATCGCGTAATTCTTCTTTTTACTATATGCCAAATTCTTTTTGATGCTTGTAATATTTTATCATGATAACTTTTTTTCGTAGAACTAATATTTATTTCTTGATTTAGAAATCCGTTTTCAGTATCTTTTATTTTTATAATCTTTTCTAGTTGATTTTGGATTGTGTTTGTTCTCTCAGTCAGATCTTTCATTTTTTTTTCTGTCAGTAAAAAATTTGTCCACTCTTTTATAGATCGACTTCGCATGGAAGATTCGTGAATCATCTGATTAATTATTATTGCATCTTTTTTAGTTTCACCGATTGGCGAATCTTTTTTAGTTTCACCCAATCCATCTATTTCTTCATCGATTTCTCCAAAAGAAGGAAAGAGTTCTTTTTTGTTTCCTTTTAGTTTTTTTCCTTGGAGAAATAGAATGCTTTTGATGATCCATTTTTTTGTTTCTTTTGAGACTTTTCGAAAGAATTTTTCTTCTTTTAAAACTGTTAAAGCTCTAAAACACTTAATTTTCAATTTTTTAATTCTTTTTTTGAGTTCTTTAAATATAGGTTTAAAAAAAGAAGGTTCTTCTCGAGGAATACCAACAAATAGCTGGTCAATTGGTGTTCCAGAGGGAGTTAAAAAACAAAAATCATGTTTTTTCTTTTTTTTCACGGCATTTTGCCAAGGTTGTAGGCAAAAAGGATATAGAATCTTTATCTGAATACCCTCTTTTAACCATTCTGGTGGAAATTCATTTTCGGATATTGGAATACCAATATAAGTACATCTAATATGCCTTTCTCGTTTCCAATCTTTAAAATCCTCGGACCACTCAGGAGTTTGAAATAATAAGATACGTGCGATATTTTTAGCTATTATCAATGAGGGTAATATAATATATTTTCTAAGAATCGATTGGATTAGTAGCATCACACCTCTTATTTCTCGAACATATCCAAGCTCATCAAAATATTCTCGATCTTCTAGT